CAAATAAAGACAGGATTAACTGAGGCTGTTCAAACAGGTACGGGTCAACTAAATGGTATTCCTATAGCAATGGGCGTTATGGATTTTCAGTTTATGGGAGGTAGTATGGGATCTGTAGTAGGTGAAAAAATCACACGTTTGATCGAATATGCTAGAAATCAATTTTTACCTCTTATTCTAGTGTGTGCTTCCGGAGGAGCACGCATGCAAGAAGGAAGTTTAAGCTTGATGCAAATGGCTAAAATATCTTCCACTTTATATGATTTTCAATCAAATAAAAAGTTATTCTATGTATCTATTCTTACATCCCCTACTACTGGTGGAGTAACCGCTAGTTTTGGTATGTTGGGGGATGTAATTATTGCCGAACCCGATGCCTATATTGCATTTGCGGGTAAAAGAGTAATTGAACAAACATTGAATAAAACAGTACCCGAGGGTTCGCAGGAAGCTGAATATTTATTTGATAAGGGCTTATTCGATCAAATCGTACCACGCAAGCTTTTAAAGGGTGTTCTGAGTGAGTTACTTCAGTTCCACCATTTTTTCGTTTGAACTCCGAATTCAATCAAGTAGAGCCTTAATTTAGAAAAGTGGATTATCATACAGATATATTTCGATCGTGAAGTTCATTTATTTAGTTCTACAGTCCCTGTACTAATTTTATTAGATATATATACTCGCTTATTACATATTAATTAATTAGTTTATTACTTAGTAATTAGTTATAGTAGTAAGTAATAAACTAATTAATTAATATATGTTTATAAGTAACAATAACAGGTACAAATATTAAATTGAGGTACCCATTCTATGACAACTCTCAACAGCTTACCCTCCATTTTTGTGCCTTTAGTGGGCCTAGTATTTCCGGCAATTGCAATGGCTTCTTTATCTTTTTATGTTCAAAGAACTAAGATTTTTTAGATGCGATGGGGCCAAGACAAAATCTGATCTATTTTTTCAAGACTTAGATATCATGGATATCCATTTAGTAGAATATTGTATAACAAGTGGTTTTTCCAAATAGAAATAAAAAAAAGCTCTTATGCATGCGTATGCGTAAACACGATATATGGGTAAATAAATTGTAATTATGGACCGGGATGGGAGCAGATGGATGAAATTCAAGTCCATGTATCTATAAATAGGTATGTAGATCTTTATAGGAGGTCCTATAAAGGAAAGGGGATGATTTTAGATCTAAGCAATTCGATGAATTACTCCTAAAGGTTCACAAATAGTGCTAGCTGATTAGAATTACTTCGGAAACAAAATCAAAATACAAAATAAAGTACAGTACATGCTTATTCTCTCAATTCCAATAAAATGCAACTGGATCTAGTCTGTATGAGTTGGCCATCAGAATCTATATGGATAGAATTTATAGCGGGGTCTAGAAAAACAAGCAATTTCTGCTGGGCTTTTATCCTTTTTTTTGGTTCATTAGGATTTTTATTGGTTGGAACTTCTAGCTATCTTGGTAGAAATTTGATATCTTTATTTCCATCTCAGCAAATAGTTTTTTTTCCGCAAGGAATCGTGATGTCTTTCTATGGGATTGCAGGTCTCTTTATTAGTTTCTATTTATGGTGCACAATTGTGTGGAATGTAGGTAGTGGTTATGATCGATTCGATAAAAAAGAAGGAATAGTGTGTATTTTTCGTTGGGGGTTCCCTGGAAAAAACCGTCGCATCTTTCTACGATTCCTTATCAAGGATATTCAATCTATCAGATTAGAAGTTAAAGAGGGTATTTATGTTCGTCGTGTCCTTTATATGGACATCAGAGGTCAGGGTGCCGTTCCTTTGATTCGTACTGATGAAAATTTGACTCCGCGAGAAATTGAGCAAAAAGCTGCTGAATTGGCCTATTTCTTGCGCGTACCGATTGAAGTCTTTTGAGAAATGAAGAATAACGGAAATGCGGCAGGAGGAAAAAACTCAAGTCAAGAACCCTATTTTCTTTTTCTAGAGCATAACCTAACTGAACTTTCTTCAGAATCCCCATTCATTCTTCGAGCCAAAGCAGGCGTATACGTAAGAGTCATAACCTAAAACAAAACGAAACAATTTTTTTTTGTTCAAAAAAAAATTGCGTCTGTCAATTAAAGCCACACAACTCAATTCAGCAACAAAACGAAGTAACAAATCGAAATAATAGATTGATCTCATTTATCAAAATAAAAGTCTTTCGGAATAAAGACTTTCTCTTTTTTTTATTTTCAATAATTGGAATTAATACGTTAGAGACAGACGGATTATATCTTGTCAATTTTTTCTACTTTCTTTTGTCAATCACCCTTTCTTTTATCCTTTCTTTTATCCTTTCTTTTGTGCTCTTTAAGAACCAAACAATTCAACCTCTTTCTTAGAATGTCACGATACCCTTTTGTTTCTGTCTTTTTTTGATCATCATAATATTCTTCATAAAATTTCCTGAATTTTTTCAGGACTAACTATAGTTATAGTATGGGTAGTCCGCGAAATTTTTTTGACATATTTGCTATTTTTATGAGGATTCTTTCGTCTCGAAATCCGCATAGAATAATATTCATTACTCGAGGCGGTTCTTTCGAGCATTTATCGAAAGAGGACAATTGCTTCGAATTGGATCAATTGAAATCTCTGGAAATAATATTCTATATATTTTTCACGCGAATTCGAAGTGGATTCTTATCATATTTTTGACTTCTGTATTTTAGATTCAAGGGCTAAGCACTTAATAAAAAAGAAAAAAACAGAGAATCAATTCGCTATCTATTTTATAATGGAACTCCTTCTTGATAGAAAGATCAGATCGCCTAGAGTCAATGAAAGAGGTGGGTTCATTAACCATTCACAGATACAAAAAAATGTCAAAAAAAAAAAAGAAAGCATTCATTCCCCTTCTATATCTTGCATCTATAATATTTTTGCCTTGGTGGATTTCACTCTCATTTAATAAAAGTCTGAAATCCTGGGTTACAAATTGGTGGAATACTGGGCAATCCGAAACTTTCTTGAATGACATTCAAGAAAAGAGTATTCTAGGACAATTCATAGAATTAGAGGAACTCTTCTTTTTGGACGAAATGATAAAAGAATACAAAAAATACCCGGAAACACATCTACAAAAACTTCATATAGGAATCCACAAAGAAACGATCCAATTGATCAATATGCACAATGAAGATTGTATCCATATGATTTTGCACTTCTCGACAAATATAATTTATTTCTTTATTCTAAGTAGTTATTCCATTTTAAGTAATGAGGAACTCGTTATTATTAACTCTTGGGTTCAAGAATTCCTATCTAATTTAAGTGACACAATAAAAGCTTTTTTGATTCTTTTATTAACTGATTTCTGTATCGGATTTCATTCACCCCACGGTTGGGAACTAATGATTGATTATATCTACAAGGATTTTGGGTTTGCTCATAATGATCAAATTATATCTGGTCTTGTTTCCGCCCTTCCTGTCATTCTAGATACAATTTTGAAATATTGGATCTTTCGTTATTTAAATCGTGTATCTCCGTCACTTGTAGTTATTTATCATTCAATGACTGACTGAAAAAAATGCATTGATCCAATTCTAATATCAAGTTTCTTACTTTGTATATAAGCATGCAAAGTCGAACTTACATTACTCCTTCTACCCATCGAGGGGGGGGGAATTGCTGCTATCTTTGGATAAAAAATTTGTAGTATTTTTAGTATACAGTAAATAGCAAAATCGTGGATAAGGGGCTAGACTAGCGACCTACAAAATTTTATTGTAGCAATTTTCGGGATCAATGATTGGACCATGCAAACTAAAAATACCCTTTCTTGGATAAAGGAAAAGATTACTCGATCTATTTCCGTATCGTTCATGATATATATAATAACCGGCGCATCCATTTCAAACGCATATCCCATTTTTGCACAGCAGGGTTATGAAAATCCACGAGAAGCAACTGGGCGTATTGTATGTGCTAATTGCCATTTAGCTAATAAGCCCGTGGATATTGAGGTTCCACAAGCGGTACTTCCGGATACTGTATTTGAAGCAGTTGTTCGAATTCCTTATGATATGCAACTGAAACAAGTTCTTGCTAATGGTAAGAAAGGCGCCTTGAATGTAGGGGCTGTTCTTATTTTACCGGAGGGCTTTGAATTAGCCCCACCCGATCGTATTTCGCCTGAGATGAAAGAAAAGATAGGCAATCTGTCTTTTCAGAGTTATCGCCCTACTAAAAAAAATATTCTTGTTATAGGCCCCGTTCCTGGTCAGAAATATAGTGAAATTACCTTTCCGATTCTTTCCCCAGACCCTGCTACTAATAAGAATATTCATTTCTTAAAATATCCGATATATGTAGGCGGAAACAGGGGAAGGGGTCAGATTTATCCTGACGGTAGCAAAAGTAACAATACAGTTTATAATGCTACGGCAGCGGGTATAGTAAGCAAAATCATACGAAAAGAAAAAGGGGGATACGAAATAACTATAACAGATCTATCGGACGGGCGCCAAGTGGTTGATATTATCCCTCCAGGACCAGAACTTCTTGTTTCAGAGGGTGAATCCATTAAACTCGATCAACCATTAACAAGTAATCCTAATGTGGGGGGGTTTGGTCAGGGGGATGTGGAAATAGTACTTCAAGACCCATTACGTGTTCAGGGCCTTTTGTTCTTCTTTGCATTTATTGTTTTGGCACAAATCTTTTTGGTTCTTAAAAAGAAACAGTTTGAGAAGGTTCAATTGTCTGAGATGAATTTCTAGATCCGTGGATTTATCAACATCAAATTCGTAAAAAAGAAGGAAATTCTTTCTGACCATTGGGTTAGGTATGATCAAAAAAAGTATGAAATGGAATTGTTTACATCCCTTTCCCCCATATAAGATATGCCTGGAATTCCTTTTATCGCATCTCTAATATGTATATTGTGAAGAAGGCTATTTGGCTTTACCCCCTCTTTGCTTTTTTCAATCCCAATTTGATAAGTGTGACTAGATCCCTATTCT